TTGCCGAATTTATAGCCGGACAATTAAAAAATAGAGTTTCTTTTCGCAAAGCAATGAAAAAAGCTATTGAATTAACTGAACAGGCAGATACAAAAGGAATTCAAGTACAAATTGCAGGGCGTATTGACGGAAAAGAAATTGCACGCGTCGAATGGATCAGAGAAGGTAGGATTCCTCTACAAACCATTGGAGCTAAAATTGATTATTGTTCTTATACCGTTCGAACTATATACGGAGTATTAGGAATCAAAATTTGGATATTTGTAGACGAAGACAAATAAGACTGTACGAGTCTTTACAGTCTACCCATTAATGGAAATAGAACAAAAAAAACAAACTCCTTTTATGTTCAATCAAAACAGAAATGATAAATTCTGCAATTCTATAGGGCTGAATAAAAAATCGATTGATCATTTTCTATAATTGCAATGCTTAGTGTGCGACTCGTTGGTTTTTTTTAAGACGACTAGGATTCAAAAAAATGGATCGGACTGTAGTATGAACTAATAACTAGAGCATTAATAACCAACCTATTGCTTCGCATTATCTGGATCCAAAGAACCAGTCAAGAAAGAACCAGTCAAGATATAATATATTGGTCATATCATTGTAGCAACTGAAATCTTTTTTTGCATAAACAAAAAAAACCAATCTGATTATGAGTTGTGAAGTTTTAAGTTGTGAAACGAAATCGAAAAGTATGCGGATAAATGGAAGGATGAGAGAAAGAGAGAAAGAAAATATCAATGATATAGGATTCCAATATGTAAGGTCTCTGAGTTATCTCAAAAAAAACAGTGTAATAAAGCATCACTAATGATTCATCCATAATTAGATGAATAACAAAAAAATCAAGAGCCTGTAGCCAATAAAAACTGAGAAAATTGACTTAAGAAAAAATTTCATTAAGGACTCCGTTGGAGAATTCAGACCTAACCATTAATCGCGAAGCAATGGGAACGATGGAACCCATGAATACCGAAGATTCTATTGAAAATGAATCTTAATGATTCATTGGGTGGGATGGCGAAACGCACCAGAGACCTATTCTTTTTTTCGGAGAGGTCATGGACTAACCCTACAACTGAACTAGATATTGAAAGAGTAAATATTCGCCCGCGACAATTTGATTTTATTGGATTGATAAACTTTAATCGATCCGATATGGTAAAAGAGAAAACAAAATAAAGATTTGTTAGAACGTTATAAAAAAACGACATTAAGATTATTTATAAATAGAATATACCATTTTAATTATATATCTAAACACGATATACAAATTTCGAATCGATTAATTAGATAAAATTTCAAAGAATCCTATGCTTCAGTATATTATTCATTAAATCCATCTATATGTATATCTTGATAAAATCTTTTTTAGTCGTTTCATTCGCGAGGAGCTGGATGAGAAGAAACTCTCATGTCCAGTTCTGTAGTAGAGATGGAATTGAGAAAGAACCATCAACTATAACCCCAAAAGAACAAGATTTCGTAAACAACATAGAGGAAGAATGAAAGGAATATCTTATCGAGGTAATCATATTTGTTTTGGTAGATATGCTCTTCAAGCACTTGAACCCGCTTGGATCACATCTAGACAAATCGAAGCAGGACGCCGAGCAATGACACGAAATGTACGTCGTGGTGGAAAAATATGGATACGTATATTTCCAGACAAACCAATTACAGTAAGACCCACGGAAACCCGTATGGGGTCGGGGAAAGGATCCCCCGAATATTGGGTAGCTGTCGTTAAACCCGGTAGAATACTTTATGAAATGAGTGGAGTAGCCGAAAATATAGCTCGAAAGGCTCTTTCAATAGCGGCGTCCAAAATGCCTATAAAAACTCAATTCATTATTTCTGGATAGGAAGGTAGAACCAAAGGAAAGAAATCTTGGATATAAAAAAACCAATTGCAGGTTTTCTTTTTTTTTTTTTTTGACTTCGTCCTTTGTTTTACTTTACATTAAACATTAAAAAAACAGATTCAAAAAATGATATGATTCAACCTCAAACCCATTTGAATGTAGCAGACAATAGCGGGGCCCAAGAATTGATGTGTATTCGAATCATAGGAGCCAGTAATCGACGATATGCTCATATTGGTGACGTTATTGTTGCTGTGATCAAGGAAGCAGTACCAAATACGCCTCTAGAAAGATCAGAAGTGATCAGAGCTGTAATTGTACGTACTTGTAAAGAACTCAAACGTGACAACGGTATGATAATACGATATGATGACAATGCTGCAGTTGTCATTGATCAAGAAGGAAATCCAAAAGGAACTCGAGTTTTTGGTGCGATCGCCCGGGAATTGAGACAGTTAAATTTTACTAAAATAGTTTCATTAGCACCTGAAGTCTTATAAGATGAGATGAAACCGCGATATAGTGATAGTATTTAAATAAAATAGATAAATATAAATCTAGTAGAGTATGTCTCATGTATATACTTTTAATAATTTTCATAAAAAAAAAAGAACATGTTGATTATATCAAAATTCGGAAACAACAAAATTTTTAATTTATTATGGGTAAGGACACTATTGCTGACATAATAACTTCTATACGAAATGCTGACATGAATAGAAAAGGTACGGTTCGAATAGCATCTACTAAGATCACCGAAAACATTGTTAAAATACTTTTACGAGAGGGTTTTATAGAAAACGTAAGGAAACTCGTGGAAAACAACAAATCTTTTTTGGTTTTAACCCTACGACATCGAAGGAATAGGAAAGGCGTATATAGACCTATTTTAAATTTAAAACGAATCAGTCGACCCGGTCTACGAATCTATTCTAACTATCAACGAATTCCTAGAATTTTAGACGGAATGGGGATTGTAATTCTCTCTACTTCTCGGGGTATAATGACAGACCGAGCGGCTCGACTAGAAAGAGTGGGCGGAGAAGTTTTGTGTTATATATGGTAATTCTTCTGCTATACGAATTGTATCCGGACCTTCAAAAAAAACGAAAAAAAAAAAAAGCCAAGTTGTCTAATATCGCTCCTCCTACATTAGTTGATACTTCAAGGAGGGTTTGCCTGGAATAAACGAAAAAAAAGAAAAAAATGGATTCAACGAGGTATAATTACTGAATCATTTACCAATGGTATGCTTCCGGGTTCTTTTAGATCCTTTCGATAAGGACGTCAGATTTGAATTTTAAGTTATGTTTCAAGAAGGATCCGACACAGTTTTATACATATACTACCAGGAGATAGAGTCAAAATTGAAGTAAGTCCTTAGGATTCAAACGGAAGGCGTTTAATTTATCGACTCCACAACAAGGATTCGAATGATTAGGTGATTTTTCAACATTCCTTTCGTGGGGATACAATTCACAGTTCAAAAATTTCAAGAAACTTATTTTCTTCCAATAAGTCGATTCGAAATTCAGTTAAGGAATAACAACTATGAAAATAAGGGCCTCGGTTCGTAAAATTTGTGAAAAATGTCGACTGATCCGTAGGAGGGGACGCATTATAGTAATTTGTTCAAACCCGAGACATAAACAAAGACAAGGATAATCTTTCGAAAAGGGGCTCTATAAAAGAACCGATGAACAAATCAAAATAAAAGATCGGTTTTGAGATGAAATGGATATATCCATATATCGCTGACTTATATTTACGAAATGATAAAATATGGCAAAATCTATACCAAGAAGTGGTTCACGTAGGACTGGACGGATTGGTTCATGTAAAAGTAAAAGTGCACGTCGAATTCCCAAGGGCGTTATTCATGTTCAAACAAGTTTCAACAACACCATTGTGACTGTTACAGATGTACGAGGTCGGGTAATTTCTTGGTCCTCAGCCGGTACTTGTGGATTCCGGGGTACACGAAGAGGTACACCTTTTGCTGCTCAAACCGCAGCAGGAAATGCTATTCGAGCAGTAGCAGATCAAGGTATGCAACGAGCGGAAGTCATGATAAAGGGTCCTGGTCTCGGAAGAGATGCAGCATTACGAGCTATTCGTAGAAGTGGTATACTTTTAAATTTCGTACGGGATGTAACCCCTATGCCACATAATGGTTGTCGACCCCCTAAAAAAAGACGGGTGTAGAAATAAACATTGAAGAGATTTCAAGAGAAATAAATGACTTACAAATCCGCCAAATAATATTACTATGGTTCGAGAGAAAGTAAAAGTATCTACTCGGACACTACTGTGGAAGTGTGTTGAATCAAGAGCAGACAGTAAACGTCTTTATTATGGACGCTTTATTCTGTCTCCACTTATGAAAGGTCAAGCTGACACAATAGGCATCGCGATGCGAAGAGCTTTGCTTGGAGAAATCGAAGGAACATGTATTACACGCGCAAAATCTGAGAAAATCCCACATGAATATTCTACTGTAGTAGGTATTCAAGAATCAGTACATGAAATTTTAATGAATTTGAAAGAAATTGTATTGAGAAGTAATCTCTATGGAACTCGCGACGCGCTTATTTGTGTCAAAGGTCCGGGATATGTAACTGCTCAAGACATCCTCTTACCACCTTCTGTGAAAATCGTTGATAATACACAGCATATAGCTAGCCTAACGGAACCAATTGATTTGTGTATTGGATTACAAATCGAGAGGAATCGAGGATATAATATAAAAACGCCAAATAACTTTCAAGACGGAAGTTATCCTATAGATGCTGTCTTCATGCCTGTTCGAAATGCGAATCATAGTATTCATTCTTATGGGAATGGAAATGAAAAACAAGAGATCCTATTTCTAGAAATATGGACAAACGGAAGTTTAACTCCTAAAGAAGCACTTCATGAAGCCTCCCGGAATTTGATTGATTTATTTATTCCCTTTCTACAGGTAGCAGAAGAAAACTTCCATTTAGAGAACAATCAATACAAGGTTACTTTACCTTTTTTTACTTTTCATGATAGATTGAAAAAACTAAAGAAAAAAGAAATCGCATTGAAATCTATTTTTATTGACCAATCAGAATTGTCTCCCAGGATCTATAATTGTCTCAAAAA